TTTCTTCAATTAGTAAAATGAAAGAAAATAAATAATAATTCTAGGCATTCTCTTAGCCCATTCGGAAGGATCTCATCTCATAATTATCCACGACTGTTTATGTCTCTAGCATGACCACTTGATGAAATAAATTGGAGGGACACGGAGTAAATGGCCGATACTACTGGAAGGATTCCTCTTTGGATAATAGGTACTGTAACGGGTATTATTGTGATCGGTTTACTAGGTATTTTCTTTTATGGTTCATATTCCGGATTAGGTTCATCCCTGTAGTAATCGGATGAATGGAGTTGTAGACCTGAAAGCGTAGGAACTCAACGGGATTCCCTTCTTTAGTTTGTCTGATTCGAGGGGAAAGGCCCCGTTGGGTTCTTAATAAGCAGAGTCTTTTTTTTCATCTAACTGACTCTGTTTCTGCTAGTTCAAAAAACTCCATTCTATTTTTTCTGATGATGCTATTGAAAAATGAACTTCATTGATTGATTCAGAACACCTCTTCCTCGATCTTGAGAGTATCTATGGGTACTTAGAACAAAGGGGGGAATCGCCCAATTTCCTGGATTCTATATATTTCTGTAGATTAGATATCGTACAAATACTTTCTATTTTTTATACTCTTAACTCTTACCCTATATTTTTTTAGTATCTCAGAAAAATGGAAAATTCATTCAATAAGTTTTCTTTTTTTTGTCCACTACTTTTACTTTATTTTCATTTTCAAATTTTATATTTATTTTCATTTCGATTTTATTGTTATTGTACGTAATAAATCGAAAAAAAGTTCTGATACACCTGGAAACCCGAAACCAAGACTAGGAATTTTTGACGATTTGACGAACAGGATGAAAAATCATTACTCTTTCGACACAAGATAAGGGGTGTAGATAAAAAATTCCCTTTCTTGTGTCGAAGACTAGGAAGACAAATAATGTCTCCTAGAATTCTTTGTCCCACGCATTTTTAGTTCGTTCTATTACCCGCCTACTTATATCTATCCCCATTTTATTCTATTTCAAATAGAATAAAATGGATCTGTTTTATGACATTAAAATCTGGCAACAGTAACATAGTCCTATCAATTCCATTTGGCTAAAAAAAACAAAGAAGGGGGTGGTCAAGTCATAAAGTCAAATAAAATAGTCTTCTTCAACCAAAAATATACCTATTATGACTAGGAATGCGGTACAAGGGATTCGATTCCCCGAAGCTCGTAGAAAAAGAGCAGGTAAATAAAAGGTTTTTCATTTTTGATCATACATAATTGAAAACAACAATTTTGTTCTTTTTCCGAACCTGATGTCCATAAATCCGCGAGTCTAGAAATTCATTTCGGCCAATTGAACCTTCTCGAACTGTTTCTTTTTAAGAACCAAAAAGATTTGGGCCAAAATAACAGATGCCAAGAAGACTAAAAGACCTTGGACACGTAATGGATCTTGAAGTACTATTTCGGCATCTCCCTGACCAAATCCACCCACATTAGGATTACTCGTTAATGGTTGATCAAATTTGATGGATTCACCCTCTGAAACAAGAACTTCGGGTCCCGGAGGGATAATATCAACCACTTCACGTCCATCCGATGGATCTGTTATGGTTATTTCATATCCCCCTTTTTCTTTTCGTATGATTTTACTTACTATGCCCGCCCCTGTAGCATTATAAACTGTATTGTTACTCTTGCTTCCGTCGGGATAAATCTGGCCCCTTCCCCTATTTCCCCCTACGTATATAGGATATTTTAAGAAGTGAACATCTTTCTTAGTAGCGGGGTCGGGGGAAAGAATAGGAAAGGTGATTTCACTATATTTCTGACCGGGGACAGGCCCTATCACAATAATATTTTGTTTATTAGGGCGATAGCTCTGAAAAGACAAATTGCCTATCTTTTCTTTTATCTCGGGAGAAATACGATCGGGAGGAGCTACTTCAAACCCCTCCGGTAAAATAAGAACAGCCCCCACATTCAAACCCCCTTTCTTACCATTAGCAAGAACTTGTTTCACTTGCTTATCATAAGGAATTCGAACAACTGCTTCAAATACAGTATCAGGGAGTACCGCCTGTGGAACCTCAATATCCACGGGCTTATTAGCTAAATGGCAGTTGGCACATACAATACGCCCAGTCGCTTCTCTTGGATTTTCATAACCCTGCTGCGCAAAAATGGGATATGCACTTGAAATGGATGTCCGAGTTATGATATATATCATGAGCGATACGGAAAAAAATCGAGTAATATGTTCCTTTAGCCAAGAAAAAGTCTTTCTAGTTTGCATGGTCTAATCATTGATCCGAAAATTTCTACAATAAATTTGGCGGGTCGCTAGTATAGTTCCCTGTCCAAGATTCTGCTATTTATTGGAATCATTTTACTAGAATACTATAGTATAAGTATACTATGAAAATAGTATGAAAATACCCCTGTTTTTGTTTTTAATACTTATGTAGAACTACAAAGTAAGAAACATTCTAATTGGATTAATATCGACGGATCGTTTATCAATCATTCATTGAATGATAAATAACTACAAGTGACGGAGATACACGATTTAAATAACGAAAAATCCAATATTTAAAAATAGTATCGAGAATAACTGGAAAAGTGGAAACAAGACCAGATATAATTTGATCATTATGACCAAATCCAAAATCTTTGTAGACAGAACCAATCATTAGTTCCCAACCATGGGGGGAATGAAATCCGATACATAAATCGGTTAATAAAAGAATCAAAAAAGCTTTGACTGTATCACTTAAGTTATATAGGAATTCTTGAGTCCAAGAGTTAAGAATAACAAGTTCTTGATTACCTAAAATAGAATAACCACTTAGAATAACAAAACAGATTAGATTTGTTGAGAAGTGCAAAATCGTATGGATACAATCCTCATTGTGTATCTTGATTAATTGGATCGTTTCTTTGTGGATTTCTATAGGAAGCTTTTGTAGATGTGTCTCCGAGTATTCCTTGACCATTTCTTCCAAGAAGAGGATTTCCTCTAATTCTATGAACTTTTCTAGAATACTTTTTTCTTGCATATCATTCAAAAAAATTTCGGATTGACCCGTATTCGACCAATTAGTAACCCAAGATTCCATACTTTTAGTAAATGAGAGAGAAATCCACCAGGGCATAAATACTATAGATGCAAGATACAAAAGAGGAGTGAATGCTTTCTTTTTTGCCATTTTTCACCTGTGAATTTTGAATTATTTGTCGACTCTATGCGATCCAATATTTCTTTCAAACCAAACATGAGTTCTAGACAAGGTATCAAACCTATGAATCTATTTTATTTGTGATTTTGTTTGAATGTAGAAAGAATACAGAAATAGACTAAGACTCCACTTCGAATTCGACTGAAGAAATAATCCAAAATAGAGAATAATTGAGAGAAAGATAGTGTGATGATCAAAAAGTCGATTGATAAAAAGAATTTACAAGATATGATTTATCTGCGGAGAAAGCATTCGTTCTTCAGCCCAATCCTTTTCTCAAAAGACTTCAATTGGTACGCGCAAGAAATAGGCCAATTCCGCGGCTTTTTGTTCAATTTCTCGTGGAGTCAAATTCTCATCAGTACGGGTCAACGGAATAGCCCCCCGGCCTCTGATGTCCATATAAAGGATACGGCGAGCATAAATACCCTCTTTAACTTCTATTCTAACGGATTGGATATCTTTTATACGGAATCGGAGGAATATCCGACGATTTTTTCCAGGAAATCCCCACCGAAAAATACACACCATTCCTTCCTTTCTATCGAATTGATCATAACCACTACCTACATTCCAGGAAATTGTGCACCACAAATAGGAACTAATAAAGAGACCCGCGATCCCGTAGAAAGACATCACGATCCCTTGTGGAAAAAAAATGATTTGCTGAGATGGAACAAAAGATATCAAATTTCTACCAAGATAACTGGAAGTTCCAACCAATAAGAATCCTAATGAACCTAAAAAAACGATAAGCGCCCAGCAAAAATTACTTAGTTTTCGAGACCCCGTTATAAGTTCTATCCATATATGTTCTGATCGCCAACTCATACTTGATCCGATTGCATTTTATTGGAATTGAGAGAATACCCAAAATGGTTTTGACTTGACTTTTTTTGTTTCCGAATGGACTTTCATCAACTAGCACTAGTTTAATGTGAACTAGCACTAGTTTGATGGGAACCTTTAGGAGTAATTCCTCAAATTTGTTAGATCTAAAATAATAATACACCCTTCCTACGATCCCGATATAAAGATATACATATAGATCCACCAACTTTACATTTTTGGTATCCAGCAGTCCGGATCTATTTCAAACTAGCTAGAATTCAGTTACCCATAGATCATTTTCTGCAGGCATAAGAGCTTTTTCCTTTATGTTCGGCAGAAATCCGGATGTTCTACCTTATTTCACGAAATAAATATATGTGTTATGCTACAAGTCTAAGTTTCAAAAAAACGGATGAGATTGGGTCCCCTCAGATCTAAACAATCTTGTTTTTTTGAACATGAAGAAATAAAGAAGCCATTGCAATTGCCGGAAATACTAGACCTACTAAAGGCACAAAAATAGAGGGAAATTGGAAAGTTGTCATAAAATGGGTACCTCGATTTACTATTTGTACCTGTTCTTATTTTTTTTTAATATCATATTTTTTATTTATACTAATTATAATTAATAATTGTAATTAGTATGAATTCCTAGTTATTATTAATGAAAATTCTTATTGCAGATAGTAAGTATCTAATTGAGTATATAGAATAAGTCCAAGGAATGTAGAACTCAAAAAATGGACTTATTCGTCTATCTACATGAAAGATACATATGATAATCCATTTGATTATTTTTCTGCATTTATTTGTGTAAAGAGTTATCCGCAACTTTTGATTCTTTCTACAATTAGATCTTAGGTCACCAAAGAAAACTTCATTCTTAGTTACTTTGATTCCGATGAGGAAATTACTTGTTTGCTACAAATCAAATAATTGAACCTAGT